CCCCCCCCCCCCCCCCCGCTCTTATAGGGTTAGGGGTTAATACTCTAAGAAGAATAATTCTTCAATCTTTGGTTTACAAGACCAATGTTTTAATAAACTATTAGAGTATTAGTAAAGGATTTTGTTTTCTAGGGTTCCGATAATGGGGAACAGAAAGAGTAGGATAAGAAAGTAAGTGAAGGATGCTACTTGGCCAATAATAATAAAGGGATGTTCTACAGGCTGGCTTCCGATTCATGTTAAGATAAGTAGGTTAGCAAGTAGAAGTCAGAATAGTATTTGGGATAGGGGTCGGAAGGTTATGGAGCGTAGTTTAGATTTGTGGAGGAGTGGGGTGAGAAGTAGGATGAGGATAGAGGCAGTTAGGGCTAGTACTCCACCTAGTTTATTGGGGATTGATCGTAAGATTGCGTATGCAAATAGGAAGTATCACTCTGGTTTGATATGAGGGGGTGTGGTTAGTGGATTAGCGGGGGTAAAGTTTTCTGGGTCCCCAAGGAGATTAGGGGAGAAGAAGGTTAGGGTTAGTAGAGGAATGAATAGTAATATAAATCCTAGAATATCTTTTGTGGTAAAGTAGGGGTGAAATGGGATTTTATCACAGTGGGAGATGATTCCTAGGGGGTTGTTAGAGCCGGATTCGTGGAGGAATGTGAGATGGATGATGGAGAGGCCTGCAATTAAGAAGGGTAGGAGGAAATGGAGGGCGAAGAATCGTGTTAATGTGGGGTTGTCTACTGAAAATCCTCCTCAGGCCCATTCTACTAGGGTTTGTCCAATGTATGGGATGGCAGATAGGAGGTTGGTAATGACAGTAGCTCCTCAAAAGGATATTTGACCTCATGGTAGAACATAGCCTACAAAGGCTGTGGCTATGAGTGTAAAGAGGAGTATAACTCCGGTGTTTCAAGTTTCTTTATATAGGTAGGAGCCGTAGTAAAGTCCTCGTCCAATGTGTAGGTAAATGCAGATGAAGAAGAGAGAGGCTCCGTTTGCATGGAGATTGCGGATAAGTCAGCCGTATTGGATGTCTCGGCAAATGTGGGCTACAGAGTGAAATGCTATGGAAGTATCAGCTGTGTAGTGTGTGGCTAGTAGTAATCCGGTTAGGATTTGCGTAATAAGGCAGATTCCTAGTAAGGATCCAAAGTTTCATCATGCTGAAATGTTTGAGGGGGATGGGAGGTCAATTAAGGAGTTGTTAATAATTTTAAATAGGGGGTGGGATTTTCGGATGTTTGGGGCCATTAGTTTAGCAGGAGTATGATGAGGATTGATAGGGCAAAGGAGCTTAGGTAGGTTTTGATTAGTCCTGAATGTAGGGAAGTGGAAGATTTAGTAGCTAGAAGTTGGATATCAGCAAGTCCTTCTGGCCCGATTTTTTTGTATCATGATAGATCAATTAGGTGGGATGCAATTTTTTGTCCAGAGTTAAGTAGTTTGGTGGAGGTTGTTCGGTGGGTAAGTGGATTAAAGTATCCTAGTGTTAGGGAAAAGTTTATTAAGGTATTTTGGTTAGGGGGTGTGAGATTGTGGGTTAGGTTAGTAAGTTCTAGGGCTAGGAGGATACCTAGGATTGTGACTAGGATGGCGGCGGTTTTGGTGGTGGTAGGTATTGTTATTGGAAGTGTTTTTGTGGGGAGGATATTGGATGAAATTAGGAGCCCTGCAGTAATGCTTCCGAGGGCGAGTCGAGTGATAGGATTGAAGATGGTGGGTGTATTTTCATTGATGGGGGTTGTTGGGGCTATTCGGCAATATCCAGTTTGGACTATGAGGGTTATTCGTAGGCTATATGTAGCAGTAAATGATGTGGCAAGAAGTGTGAGTAGGAGGGCTCAAGAGTTTAGGTAGGAGTTGTTAAGGCTTTCGATGATGAGATCTTTGGAATAGAATCCGGCTAGGAATGGGGTACCGATTAGGGCGAGGTTACCGATGGTAAGGCAGGAGGAGGTTGTTGGGAGGAGTTTTTGTAGTCCACCTATTTTTCGGATGTCTTGTTCTCCAGCGAGGTTGTGGATAATTGATCCTGAACATAGGAATAGTATTGCTTTGAAGAAGGCATGGGTGGAGATATGTAGGAATGTTAGCTGGGGGAGATTGAGACCAATGGTAACTATTATTAGTCCGAGTTGGCTGGATGTGGAAAAGGCAATGATTTTTTTGATATCATTTTGTGTTAGTGCGCAGATGGCCGCGAATGTAGTGGAGATAGCGCCTAGGCATAAGCATAGGGTTAAGGCTGTTGGAGTGTTGGAGAGTATGGGATGGGTTCGGATGAGTAGGAAGATGCCAGCTACAACTATAGTGCTAGAGTGTAGTAGGGCCGATACTGGTGTAGGGCCTTCTATGGCGGCGGGGAGTCATGGGTGAAGGCCGAATTGTGCAGATTTACCAGTAGCAGCAATAATTAATCCTAAGAGTGGTAGGGTGGGGATTTGATTGTTGTGTTGGAGTTGAATGTCTCATGAGTTAATAGAGGAGGCTAGTCAGGCTATGCAGATAATGAGTCCGATGTCTCCTATTCGATTATAGATAATTGCTTGGAGGGCTGCTGTGTTAGCATCAGTTCGTCCATGCCATCAGCCAATTAGAAGGAAGGATATAATGCCTACTCCTTCTCAGCCAATGAATAGCATGAATATGTTGTTAGCGACTGTCAGGATGAGTATGGCAATTAAGAATATGAGTAGGTATGAGAAGAACTTGGTGATGGAGGGATCTGAAGCTATGTACCAGGTTGCGAATTGTATAATTGATCAGGTTACAAATAGGGCGATTGGGAAGAATATTATGGAGTACTGGTCAAGTTTGAAGGTTATGGGGATTTTGAAATTAGTGATGAAGTTTCAGTGTCAGTAGGAGGTAAATGAGTTAGCTCCGGAGAGGATGAAGGTGAGTATGGGAATGAGGCTAATGAGAAAAGCGGATTTTACGTGGGAGGTAATGGTTAAGGGGGTGTTTTTGTGGTTGGGAGAGATAAGAGTTGAAATAATCGGTATAGAGAGGATTATTAATGTTAATAGGGTTAGGGTATTTAGGAGTAACGAGGTTTTTATTGCTTTTACTTGGAGTTGCACCAAGATTAATGGTTCCTAAGACCAGTGGATTGCTGTTATCCTTTAAAAGCAAGGGGGCTGAGGGTTTAGCCTCAGATGCAGGAATTAGCAGTTCGTGCTGGTTTAACCACCCCTTGGTGAATAAGAAGGTTTGAACTTCTATTTTTAGAATCACAGTCTAATGTTTGGGTTGAAACTATATTCACATTTACATGTAACCTGAAATAAGTTCTGGTTTAATGATTAAGAGGAGTATGGGTAGGGTATGAAGAGTCATAAGTAGGTGTTCTCGTGTGGTTGAATAGTGGATTGAAGCAATGTGAGTGGGGGGTGTTCCTCGTTGAGTGGTAAGGAATATGGTCAGGCTATAAGAAGCGGTGAGTAGGGTTGCGAGGCCGGTTAAGACAATTGTGAGGGGGGATCATTTAAATAGGCTGATTATGATAGTTAATTCGGCTATAAGGTTGATGGTTGGGGGAAGGGCCATGTTTGTTAGGTTGGCGAGGAGTCATCATGTGCACATGAGGGGGAGAAGAGATTGTAAGCCTCGAGTTATGATAAGAATACGGCTATGTGTGCGCTCATAATTAGTATTTGCTAGGCAGAATAGCATGGAGGAGGTGAGGCCGTGGGAAATTATAAGAATTATGGCTCCTGAGAAGGATCATTCAGTTTGGATTATGCAGGCAGCAATTGTGAGACCCATGTGACTTACAGATGAATATGCAATTAGCGATTTTAGGTCGGTCTGGCGTAGGCAGATGGAGCTAGTTATTAATGCACCTCACAGGGCAAGAGTGAGGAATGGGTAGGATAGGTGGTTGGTTAATGGGCCTGTAATTATGGTAATCCGTATAATACCATAACCTCCAAGTTTTAGGAGAAGGGCGGCGAGAAGTATGGATCCAGCAATGGGTGCTTCTACGTGAGCTTTTGGTAGTCATAGGTGGAGTCCATATAATGGGGCTTTTACCATGAATGCTATAAGGAGTGCTATACCCGATAAGGTGCTAGTTCATGATGGTGTTAGTAGGGGGTGAAGAAATTTTATGGTGGGTATGTATAGTGTGCCTATTTGTGCATGAAGGTGTAGTAGGATAATTAGTAGGGGGAGGGAGCTGATTAGGGTGTAGAATAAGAGGTAAATACCGGCGCTGAGACGTTCTGGTTGGTTTCCCCATCGTGTGATTAGGATTAGTGTTGGAATCAGGGTAGCTTCAAAGGAAATGTAAAATAGGGATAATTCTGTGGATGAGAAGGCTAGGAGGATAAAAGGTTGAATTATAATGAGGGTAATAATGAAGGTATACTTTCGTGTTATTGGTTCAGAGTGCAGGTGGTTTTGACTAGCAATAAGTATGAGGGGGAGAAGTCAGCAAGAAAGAACTAGGAGTGGAGCTGAGATTTGATCAATGCTTGATCATTGGCTTGAGAACTTGTGGGGGAAGTATGATGGGTATAATCACTGTAAACTAAAGGATGCAATTAATAGGCTATGAGTAGTTGCGTTTGTTCAGATAAGATTTTTAGGGGATAGTAGGACTGTCGGGATGAGTATAATAGTGGGAATTATGATTTTTAACATTGCAGTAGGCTTAGGTTGTGGAGGTGGTCTGAGCCGTGGGTTCGGGTGGATGCTACCAACATGGCGAGTCCTGTAGCAGCTTCGCAGGCAGAGAAGGTCAGTATAAGTACAGGAATGAGGGTGAGTGATGGGGTTTGGGTGTGGATAGGTCAGATTGAAAAGGCGATGTATAGCGAGAGTATCATGCTTTCCAGGCAGAGTAGGGCTGAGATAAAGTGGGTTCGATGGAAGGCCAGTCCTAGGCAGCTTAGGATAAAGGCAGAATGGAAGCTAGGGTGTGTTAACATAAGAAAGTTACAGGGATTTACTGTAATCTGCCGAGCCGAAGTCGGCTGTCTTTTATTAGACTAACTTTCTTTATTCGGCTCATTCAAGTCCTCCTTGGACTCACTCATAGACTAATCCTAGGGTTAGTAGGAGTAAGATTAAGGAGGTTCATAGTATTGTGAGTAATGGGTAAGGGAGTTGGATTGCTCATGGGAGAGGGAGTAGTAGGGCGATTTCTAGGTCGAATAATAGGAATAGGATAGCTACTGAGGAAAAATCGGATTGAGAATGGTAGTCGAGCTGATCCTAGGGGGTCAAAACCACATTCATATGGGGAGAGTTTTTCAGTGTCTGGGTTTGTTTGGGCTAGTCATAAGTTAATGGTTGTTAGGAGGGTACAGAGAATTAGGGATAGCAGGAGTATAAATGTGATTATGTTTATTACTCTTCTCTGGAGTGCAACCAGATTTTAAAGATTGGAAGTCAATTGTAATAATTATACTAGAAGAGTAGGATCCTCATCAGTAGATGGTAATGTAGAGGAATAATCAAATTACATCAACGAAGTGTCAGTATCAGGCAGCTGCTTCGAAGCCAAAGTGGTGGTTAGATGTAAAGTGGAATTTGATAAGGCGGAATAGGCATACGGTTAGGAAGGTAGATCCGATAATTACGTGTAGTCCGTGGAATCCGGTTGCTACAAAGAATGTGGAGCCGTAAATTCCATCGGCAATGGAGAATGGGGCTTCATGGTATTCTATAGTTTGTAGTAGGGTGAAGTAGAATCCAAGGAGGATAGTTAATAGTAGGGCTTGAATGGCTTGTTTTCGGTTGCATTCGGTAATGCTGTGGTGGGCTCAAGTTACGGTGACTCCGGATGCCAGAAGGACGGCGGTGTTGAGTAGTGGGACTTCTATGGGGTTTAGTGGGGTGATTCCGGTTGGAGGTCATGAGCCTCCAAGTTCAGGTGTGGGAGCTAGGCTTGAGTGGAAGAAGGCTCAAAAAAATCCCAGGAAGAAGAAGGCTTCAGATGTAATGAATAAGATTATTCCGTATCGTAGTCCTTTTTGGACGGTTAAGGTATGGTGACCTTGGAATGTTCCTTCTCGGATAATGTCTCGTCATCATTGAATTATAACAAGAATTATGGATGTTAAGCCGGCTAAGAGTAATTGAGTAGAATTAAAATGGAACCATATGATTAGTCCGGAGGTTGTGAGTAGAGCTGTGGTTGCACCAAAAATGGGTCATGGGCTTGGGTCTACTATGTGATATGAGTGTGCTTGGTGTGCCATTAGATGTTTTCTTGTAAGTACAAGCTGATAAGTAGGACGAATACGTAGGCCTGAATTATTGCTACTGCTAGCTCGAGGATGGTAAGTAAGAGAAGGATAGTAAAGGTGATGATGGATAAGGTTGGGAGGATTTGTAGGAGGACAATTGTAGCAGTTGAGACAAGTTGAATTAGTAGGTGCCCTGCAGTTAGGTTTGCGGTAAGTCGGACTCCTAGGGCGAGGGGGCGGATAATTTGACTGGTTGTTTCAATTAGGATTAAGGTGGGAATTAATAGGGTTGGGGTTCCTTCTGGTAGGATGTGTCCTAGTGATATAGAGGGTTGGTTTCGGAGTCCAGTAAGGATGGTAGCGAGTCAAAGAGGGAAAGCTAGTGCTATGTTTGTGGATAGTTGGGTTGTGGGGGTGAAGGTATATGGTAACAGTCCTAGGAGGTTAGTTAGGAGAAGAAAGATTATTAGTGAGGATAAAATGAGGGCTCATTTGTGGCCTGATTTGTTTAGGGGAGTTATTAGTTGTTTGGTTATTGATTTGATTGATCAGAGTTGGACAGTTGTTAGGCGATTGGTGATTCAACGGTTATTGGGGGATGGCAGAAGGAGAGTGGGAAAGAATATAGAAATTATAATTAATGGTATTCCTATGAGTTGTGGGCTGGCAAATTGGTCGAAGAATGTTAGGTTCATGGTCAAGATCAAGATAGGGGTTTAAGGGTGGGTTTAGTTTTATGAGATGGTGAGTTAGGGAAGTATGTGGTTGAGGATTTGGGCTGTATAATTAGTAGAAAAATAATTCATAGTGATGTTATAATGGAAAATCAAGGATTGGGGTTTAGTTGGGGCATACCATTAAGGAGGAGTAAGTACCTCTGTTTTCTAGCTTAAAAGGCTAGTGCTGTGGCATAGCTTCTTAATGATGAGTTTAACAGGTATGATGATCAATTCTCGAAGTGTGTGAGGGGGGTTGATTCAATTACGATTGGCATGTAGCTGTGATTGGCTCCGCAGATTTCTGAGCATTGACCATAAAAGATTCCGGGGCGGGTTGCTGTAAATGAGGTTTGGTTAAGTCGTCCAGGGATGGCATCGGTTTTTACTCCGAGAGAGGGAATTGCTCAGGAGTGTAGGACGTCCCCAGCGGTGACGATTACTCGGATAGGGGATTCTATGGGGATTACAACTCGGTTGTCTACTTCTAGGAGTCGGAAGTGACCTGTGGGTAATTCTGATGTTGGGATTATGTAAGAGTCGAATGATAGGTCTTTGAAGTCTGTGTACTCGTAGGATCAATATCATTGATGGCCGATTGCTTTCAGGGTTAGATCTGGTTCGTCAATTTCGTCTATTATATATAAGATTTGAAGGGATGGGAGGGCTAGTAGAATTAGTACGATGGCGGGTAGAACGGTTCAGATAAGTTCAATTTCTTGGGCATCTACAGTGTTGGAAGATAGTTTCTCTATGAGTATGAGGGTTAGGATGTATAGGACTAGGCTACAGATGGCCAGTGCTACTATTAGAGCATGGTCATGGAATTCAACTAGTTCTTCTATGATGGGGGATGATGCGTCTTGGAATCCAAGTTGGGATGGGTTAGCCACGTGAGATGTACAGGAGTTTAACCTGTGATTTGGTCTTGACAAGGCCATGTAATGGGTTTACTAACTTCTCATAAGAAAGAAGCATAAGTGGTTAGTGCGGTTGGCTTGAAACCAACATGAGGAGGTTCGATTCCTTCCTTTCTTGGACTTGAACATAAGCTGGCTCTTCAAAGGTGTGGTGTGGGGGTGGACAACCGTGGATTCATTCAATATTTGTAGAGGTTAGTTCAGGTTGTTGGATTTTTCGTTTGGAAGAAAATGCTTCTCAGATAATGAATATGAGTATAATGACAGCAGTTATGGAGATTAGAGAACCAATAGAGGACACAGTATTTCAAATGGTGTAGGCATCTGGGTAGTCAGAATATCGCCGTGGTATTCCAGCTAGTCCTAGGAAATGCTGTGGGAAAAAGGTTAGGTTTACTCCTGTAAATATAACTCCGAAGTGGGCTTTTGCTCAAGTTGGGTGTAGGGTAAATCCGGTAAATAGGGGGAATCAGTGTGTAAATCCAGCTAGGATAGCAAATACAGCCCCTATGGATAAGACATAGTGGAAGTGTGCGACTACATAATAAGTATCGTGGAGAGCGATGTCGAGTGAGGAATTAGCTAGTACAATACCGGTGAGGCCACCAATGGTAAAGAGGAAGATAAAGCCTAAGGCTCATAGGATGGGTGGGTCTCATTTGATGGTGCCTCCGTGAAGAGTGGCTAATCAGCTGAAGACTTTAATACCAGTGGGAATGGCGATGATTATGGTGGCAGATGTGAAGTAAGCTCGTGTATCAACATCTATTCCAACTGTAAATATGTGATGGGCTCAGACGATGAAGCCTAGGAATCCAATAGATAATATTGCTCAGACTATTCCTATATATCCGAATGGTTCTTTTTTTCCAGCATAGTAGGCGACTACATGGGAGATAATTCCGAATCCTGGGAGAATGAGGATGTAAACTTCTGGGTGCCCAAAAAATCAGAATAGGTGTTGATATAGAATGGGATCTCCTCCTCCTGCTGGGTCAAAGAATGAGGTATTAAGGTTTCGGTCAGTGAGGAGTATGGTAATACCAGCAGCAAGCACTGGAAGGGATAGTAGTAAAAGGATGGCAGTGATTAGGACAGATCATACGAATAGTGGGGTTTGGTATTGAGATAGGGCAGGCGGTTTTATGTTGATGGCTGTAGTAATAAAGTTGATTGCTCCGAGAATAGAGGATACCCCAGCAAGATGTAGGGAGAAGATAGCTAGATCTACAGAGGGGCCTGCATGGGCTATATTTCCAGCTAGTGGGGGGTAAACGGTTCATCCAGTACCCGCTCCAGCTTCAATGGTAGAGGAAGCTAGTAGAAGTAGGAATGATGGTGGTAGGAGCCAGAAGCTTATGTTGTTTATTCGAGGGAAAGCTATGTCAGGAGCTCCAATTATAAGTGGGACTAATCAGTTTCCAAAGCCCCCGATTATTACGGGTATAACTATGAAGAAAATTATAACGAAGGCATGGGCTGTTACGATGACGTTGTAAATTTGGTCATCCCCTAATAGAGTACCTGGTTGACCAAGTTCAGCACGAATAAGCAGGCTAAGGGCTGTACCTACTATACCTGCTCATGCACCAAAGATTAAGTATAGTGTGCCGATGTCTTTGTGGTTTGTTGAGAATAATCATCGAGTGGTAAAGGTCACAGGTAAGATGGCTGAGAGATTAAGCGTTAGGCTGTAGTCCTTTTTACAGAGGTTCAAGTCCTCTTCTTATCGGCTTTGTAGTGAAGTTCATATTGAGTTGCAAACTCATTGATGTGCAGTAAATGTGCACCGAAGCCTGGTAGGCAGAAGCCTGTTGGATGGGGCACTTAGCTGTTAACTAAGGGGTTGTGGGATCAAAGCCCACCTGTCTAGCGAGGCTTTAGCTTAATGAAAGCATCCGATTTGCATTTGGAAGATACAGGTTAATGTCCTGTTGGCTTTAGCAGAAACTAAGAGGATTTAACTCTTATTTAAAGCTTTGAAGGCCTTTGGTTTGTCTATTATCCTAAGTTTCTAGAATATGGAAAGGATTATGGGAGCTAGAGGGATAAGGGCGATGGAGAGAGAAGTAAGGATTGCAGTAGGGGTGTGTATAGTTTTGTTAGTGTATCATAATTTTATGTAGTTAGAAGAGTTAGGAGCTAAGATGATTGTGGAGTGATATGTTAGGCGTAGGTAGAAGAACAATCCTAGAAGTGATAATATGGAGATGATGATAGCTGTGGGTGTCATTTCTTGAATAGATAATTCTTGGAGGATTATTCATTTAGGCAGGAAACCAAGTAGTGGAGGGAGCCCTGCTAGGGATAGAAGAGTTAGTATTAGGCTAGTATTTAGTGCTGGGGCTTTGGTTCATGAAGTTATTAGTGTAGAGAGGTTTGTAGTTTTAGTACTGTTTAATGAGAGGAATACTGGAGTTGTTATGATTATGTATAGGGAGAAAGTTAGAATGGCAAGGTTGGGGTTATAAATGATGATTGTAGTTGTTCAGCCCAGGTGGGAGATGGAGGAGAAGGCTAGGATTTTTCGGGTTTGGGTTTGGTTTAATCCCATCCACCCTCCAATTATTGTGGAGGCAATAGCCATGAGTGTGAGGATGGTAGGGTTTAGTGAGGATGAGATTAGAATTAGAATAGTTAGTGGTGGGAGTTTGATAATTGTCGATAGTAGGAGAGCGGTGGTTAGTGAAGTTCCTTGTAATACTTCTGGAAATCAGAAATGGAAGGGCACTAGGCCTAGTTTTATAGCAATAGAGGCTGTTAGTAGTAGGGAGGATGTGGGATTGGTTAATTGGGTAATGTCTCATTGGCCTGTGTCTCAGGCATTGATTATGCTGGAAAATAGTATTAGGGCAGAGGCTGAGGCTTGGACTAAGAAATATTTGATAGAGGCTTCTACAGCTCGTGGGTGGTGGGATTTGGAGATTAGGGGGATTGTAGCAAGGGTATTGATTTCTAATCCGGTTCAAGCTAAGATTCAGTGGTTGCTGGATATGGTAATGGTAGATCCTAAGACAATGCTAGTTAGCGAGATTAATTTGGTGTGTGGGTACATTAGTAAAGGAGGGGGTTGGACCATCATTTTCGGGGTATGGGCCCGATAGCTTGATTAGCTGACTTTACTAGGAAATAATATAGAGGAAGTATGGGGAGTTTTGATCTCCTTTGTGTAGGTTCGATTCCTACTTTTCTAACAAATTAAGGAAATGAGAGGATTGATAGACCTCTATGTTCACTTTATCATAGTGACCCTTAATTTCAGGCACATTTCCAAGGGCAGGTGTTATATCTTATGCATGGGGGTAAGCCTGCAAATGAAATTGGTATGCTTGTATGTCAAAGGCAGAAAGCCAGGGTAAGTGGTAGGAAATTTTTTCATAGTAAGTGTATTAGTTGGTCGTAGCGGAATCGTGGGTAGGAGGCTCGTACTCATAGGAATGCCGAGGTTAGAAGTAGAGTTTTTGTGGCTAGGATTGTAGGGAAGAGTTGGCAGGGCAGGTTTAGTGAGCTAGGGTTAATGAATAAGATTGTGGTTATAGTGTTTATTAGTATAATGTTAGCGTATTCTGCTAGGAAGAATAGGGCAAATGGGCCAGCAGAATACTCAACATTGAATCCTGAGACTAGTTCTGATTCACCTTCTGTCAGGTCGAAGGGGGCGCGATTGGTTTCTGCAAGTGTGGAGATGAATCATATTATTGCTAGGGGTCAGGTAGCAAAAATTAAGTATATGGGCTCTTGGGTTGTTGCTAGGGTGTTAAGGGTGTAGTTCCCACTTAGGGTAATAATAGATAAGAGGATAATTGCTAGTGTTACTTCATAGGAAATTGTTTGTGCTACGGCTCGTAGAGACCCTATTAAAGCATACTTTGAATTAGAAGCTCAGCCAGACCATAGGATCGAATATACGGCTAGACTCGATATGGAGAGTAGGAATAGGAGTCCGAGGTTTATGTCTGATAGTGGGAATGGAATGGGTAGTGGGATTCAGATGGTGAGGGCTAGGAGTAAGGCTAAAATGGGGGTTACTGTGAATAAAAGGGGGGAGGATGTTGAAGGGCGGAGAGGCTCTTTGATGAAGAGTTTAACACCATCTGCAACGGGTTGAAGTAGGCCGAAGGGGCCAACAATGTTGGGTCCTTTTCGGGCTTGTATGTAACCTAGAATTTTCCGTTCAACTAGTGTAAGAAATGCCACTGCAATAAGAATAGGAATGATGTATGATAAGGATATGAATAGATAGTTAATTATATACATTATGTGTGGAGCTAGAGAGAGGATTTGAACCTCTGGGTAAAGGGTTTAAGTCTTTTGCATTTGCCAAGCTCTGCCACACTAGCTATCCTTTATCTAGGATGTTCGGTGATTTGATTCGTTCTTATTAGTTTAGTTGTGTTCACTAATTAGAAGGGGGGCGTGTCGGTGGATATTGGCCCCACTGCCCCGGTCCTTTCGTACTGGGGGGAGTAATAGCATAGATAGAAACCGACCTGGATTGCTCCGGTCTGAACTCAGATCACGTAGGACTGTTAATCGTTGAACAAACGAACCCTTAATAGCGGCTGCACCATTAGGTTGTCCTGATCCAACATCGAGGTCGTAAACCTCCTTGTCGATAGGGGCTCTTGAAGGAGATTGCGCTGTTATCCCTGGGGTAGCTTGGTTCATTGGTCAATTATATTGGGTCTGGTTACTGTTAGTACTTTGAGGGGTATGGTCTTGGTTAAGATTAGGTGGTCTTATTTTGGAGGTTTGTCTGTACTCCAAGGTCGCCCCAACCAAAAAATAAGGACCATAAGGTGCAGTAGAGTGAGCCCTGTAGGTTGGGAGGGTGGTGGCATTGGTCCAAGATTTTTAAGTTCCACAGGGTCTTCTCGTCTTATGATGGTATTCCTGCTTTTGCACAGGGGGATCAATTTCATTGATTATCTGCAAGAGACAGTTAAGACCTCGTTTAGCCATTCATACAGGTCTCGATTTATGAGACAATTGATTGCGCTACCTTCGCACGGTTAGGATACCGCGGCCGTTAAACTATAGTCACTGGGCAGGCATCACCTTCAATACTTGTGTGGGCTGAAGGCTATGTTTTTGGTAAACAGTCGGGCCTTAGGCTTGCCGAGTTCCTTTTGCAGACTTAAATCTTTCTAGAGGGCGCTCCGGGGTAGGGGTAACAGATTGATTAAATATTTGGTCTTGTGGGATAGTAATATAAGTCGTACTGTTAATAATAGTTTGGGATGTAAGTTTGCGCCTAGAGAAGGGGTAGTCTTCAAATTACTCATTCTAGCATGAATTCTCCTATAGTCATAGGTTAGCCTACTAGTGGTGAGGGGTTCGTAGTGTTTTTGGTATTTTTGGATATGTGAGCTTTAACGCACTCTTGATTGATGGCTGCTTGAGGGCCTACATGTAAGGGGGTAGTTTGTGTTATCCTCTGGTTTAGGTTGTATCCTGGTTTAAAGGAGCTGTACCTCCTTTAAATTACTCCTAAATATCTCATTGTAGTGAATTAGTATATCTGAGGGGGAGATTTAGGGATGAACTTATATTCGTTTCGCAGGCAACCAGCTATCACCTAGCTCGGTTGGCTTTTCACCTCTACTAACAAGTCATCCCACTCTTTTGCCACAGAGACGGGTTTGCTCATAATAGCTGCTTGTAGGTAGCTCGCATAGGTTTCGGGATGGCAAGCTAAAGTTCACTGTGCTTGGTTATTCTTGCTAAATCATGATGCAAAAGGTACAAGGGCTGGTCTTTGCTGTTTTTTGCTTGGTTTTTCATTATTATTTCAACTTTCCCTTACGGTACGGATTTTCTATTGCGTCAAGTAACTTTTCTATCGCCTATACTAGGTGCAGAAAATGTTTTAGTTGTTTTATAGAGAAGTTTAGTGGTGTGTTTGGTTAGTTTGAGCTAGAGTTGGCATCAGGTCGGTCCTAGTAAAAGACATCTTTCAGGTGTAAGCTGAATGCTTTGTGATTTATAGCTACGTCCTGATATGCTAAGTACACCTTCCGGTACACTTACCTTGTTACGACTTACCTCATCTTCAGCTTTGGTCTAGATTATTATTTATAGGGGTAGTTGCCTATGAGGAGGGTGACGGGCGGTATGTACGTGCCCTAGGGCCAGTTTAAGGTGAACTTTCTGGTTTCATCTTACTGCTAAATCCGCCTTCTAAGGGGTTTTCATTTCCTTGTCCGTTGATAGTATTGTTCTATGCTAGAAAATGTAGCCCATTTCTTCCACCCCATTCGCTATACCTTGACCTGTCTTGCTAGCGGAGGGCTGTTGTGTCCGCTATTGTTCTTTCATTAGGCGGGCTGGTGACGGCGGTATGTAGGCTGCTTGGGCAAGGGGTGGTCGGGTGTATCGTGGAGTATCGATTATAGAACAGGCTCCTCTAGGTGGGTTTAGGGCACCGCCAAGTCCTTAGAGTTTTAAGCGTTTGTGCTCGTAGTTCTCGGGCGGATGTTTTGGTAGGGGGTAAACATCTAGATTTAAGGCTAAGCATAGTGGGGTATCTAATCCCAGTTTGTTTCTTAGCTTTCGTGGAGTATAATTGGTCTTTAAGGACTGAGACCATTTTTATGTTGGGTTTTAGTACCTCTTAGGCTTATGACAGCTTAGGTATACTTTGGTCTAAGTTTAATCAGATAGCATGGTTCCACACTTTACGCCGATGTACCATTAATTTGGGCCTCTTGTATGACCGCGGTGGCTGGCACAAGATTTACCGGCCCTAGAGTCATTATGACTAAGTCAAGTTTTCACTTATGGCTTAATGTTAATTACTGCTGTAAGCCCGTGGGGGTGTGGCTGAGCAAGGTGTCTTGGGCTACTGTGGGAAAAATGAGGTGTGCCTGATACCTGCTCCTCTTATCTCTAGTGAGGTATGAGTTTATGAGGGCATTTACACTGGGGTGCGGATACTTGCATGTATATGTCTAATGATAATTAATGGTAAGGTTAGGACTAAGTCTTTTGTCCTCGGGTTAGGGAAACCATCTTGGCATCTTCAGTGTCATGCTTTGTGATAAGCTACGGGGAC